TATATAGTGTGCATGCAACAATATATAGTGACACATTATACTCGTTGCTTATCGTCGGTCGAGCCTAATCTGGTTTAGGGGTTTAACAGAATAAAACAGGCATCTCTCGGCGTTGGGGGTTGGGGGGTTTACCGCGTATAGACGCCCAGGGGCATCTCATACAGGTATGGGGAAAGTAAATAGTATGTATGCTCATGAAATAAATGTGTAGTGATTATAAAGCTTATGTCATTAAATCATTCAAAATATTTACTCATGATATTACTAAATAATACTACCTTGTCTGTTAGCTCTTGAAAGTGGTCATCGATGCCAAATGAATGTAGACCTTTTAAAAATTACCAAATGCATATAAAAGAATGCTCGGCTTGGTGGGTTTGTGCTATTATGTACTATACCATTAATCTATGCCGTTGACGATGTGAGATATGGTTAATCATTCAGTTATGTGCTCAGATAGGAACCAGATGCCAGTAATAGTTCATTTTGTGAAACCCCCACAATTAATGTCCCTGACCCATCAAGGATAATATGCATTAACTTGTGATTGTTGGTGATCTCTTACTACATATAAATTGGTGGGCCAATATTAGTTATTCTTCATAGAAAATGGCTAAAGGCAGGTATGGGGATTAATCTATTACCCAGGTCTCAATAAATCGTTTCTAGGATATCAGTTATGTTTCGATGAGTTCATGATAATTATTTAAACATAAATGTGTTATATAAATTTATGTCATATTAAACATATATGTACTAGTACATATATGTATGTAATATTATACATATTATGTATTTAGTACATACATATATGTAATATTATACATATTATGTATTTAGTACATACATATATGTAATATTATACATATTATGTATTTAGTACATACATATATGTAATATTATACATATTATGTATTTAGTACATACATATATGTAATATTATACATATTATATATTTAGTACATACATATATGTAATATTGTACATATTATGTATCTAGTACATACATATATGTAATATTGTACATATTATGTATTTAGTACATACATATATGTAATATTGTACATATTATGTATTTAGTACATACATATATGTAATATTGTACATATTATGTATTTAGTACATACATATGTATGTTTTGTTCATTTCAAATTTTTGTGGTATATGTGTGACACCAAATATAGGTGTATAACATTTGTATGTACTTGTACATATATTATTTATGTACATAATACTATATAGCAGAAAATAGTTTAATTTAGAATCCTAGCTTTGGGAGTTAGGGGTGGGAGTTGAATTCTCTCTTTTCTGGCGCTAGGAGGGATTTTAACCTTCAGTCTCCGGATTACAAGACCGGCGCTTTTGAGTTAAGCTACTAGGGCAGATATTAGTTAAGTAGTTTGTTTTCTAATCAGCCTGTTGCTGGTATAGCGATCAGTAGGAGGGTGAAGTATAAAATTGATGCGATTTGTCCAATAATGATGAATGGGTGTTCTACTGGTATTCCTCCAATTCATGTGAGAATAAATACGTCTGCGACTAGGGTTCAGAATAGGAATTGAGTGAAAGGTCGGAATGTGAGTCCTCGTTGTTTTGAGGTGTGAAGTATTGGAACTAGTATCAATACTAGGATTGAGAATAGAAGGGCTAGGACTCCCCCTAGTTTATTTGGAATAGAGCGTAGGATGGCATATGCAAATAGGAAGTATCATTCTGGTTTAATGTGAGTTGGTGTGACTAGTGGGTTAGCAGGGGTGAAGTTGTCTGGGTCTCCTAGAAGGTTGGGTGAGAAGAGGGCTATGGATAGGAGTAGTGTTATTAAAATAATGAATCCTAAGAGGTCTTTGAATGAAAAGTATGGGTGGAATGAAATTTTGTCTGCGTCTGAGTTGACCCCAATTGGGTTGTTTGAGCCTGTTTCATGTAGGAACATAGCATGGATTAAGGTAGCGGCTACTACGATAAATGGGAGAAGGAAGTGGAATGTGAAGAATCGTGTTAGAGTTGCGTTATCTACGGAAAAGCCGCCTCAAATTCATTGTACTAGGTCGTTACCAATATATGGGATGGCAGAAAGGAGGTTTGTAATTACTGTGGCACCTCAGAATGATATTTGTCCTCATGGTAGTACGTAGCCTACAAAGGCAGTTATTATTACTAATAAGAGTAATACTACTCCAATATTTCATGTTTCCTTATAAAGGTATGATCCATAATAAAGGCCTCGGCCAATGTGGAGGTAGATGCAGATAAAGAAGAAGGAGGCTCCGTTGGCGTGAATATTTCGGATGGCTCATCCGTAGTTGACGTCTCGGCAGATATGGGCTACAGATGAGAATGCGCTTGTAATGTCTGATGTGTAGTGTATGGCTAGGAATAGGCCTGTGACAATTTGTACTCCTAAGCATAATAGTAGGAGGGAGCCGAAATTTCATCATGCTGAGATGTTGGATGGGGCTGGTAAGTCAATCAGGGAGTCGTTAACAATTTTTATTAGTGGGTGAGTTTTTCGGGTGACCATTAGTTCTCGTAGTTGAATAACAACAATGGGTTTTCAAGTCGTAAGTCTCGGTTAAAATCCGGGCGGGAATTATGGAGTATCTTCTTGATCTTTTTTTGTTGGGGTTGGTAGTAGGGTTGGTTGGGGTTGCTTCAAATCCAGCTCCTTATTTTGCTGCATTTGGGTTAGTTGTTGCTGCTGGAGTAGGATGTGGTATTTTGGTTGGGCATGGTGGGTCGTTATTATCTCTTTTGTTATTTTTAATCTATTTAGGTGGTATGTTGGTTGTATTTGCTTATTCAGCAGCATTGGCTGCTGAGCCTTATCCGGAGACTTGGGGTGTTCGTTCTGTAAAGGTTTATATCATTGTTTATGCATTAATTGTTGTAATGATGTCTTATTATTGTAGTAATTGATTTGGGAGTTATTTGGTGATTGATGAGTTTAAAGAGCTTTTTGTGTTGCGTGGTGATTTTAGTGGAGTTTCTTTAATGTATTCTTTTGGGGGGATTTTGGTTGTTTGTGCTTGAGTTTTATTACTAAGTTTATTTGTGGTTTTAGAGGTAACTCGTGGGTTGAGTCGTGGGGCTTTGCGAGCTGTCTAATTATAGCTAGTAGAATAATTGTTATTATAGAGGTTAATAGATAGATGGTTAGGTAAATTTTAACTATGTTTGAGTCTATATTATCAAATTTTGCTGAAATAAATGTGTGGGTTGGTGTTATTCCTTTGGGTCCAAGCTCTATTCATTGGCGATCAAATTTGGTGGCTTTTTTTCCCAGTGTGAGGCCAAGTTGAGGTATTAGGCGGTGGATAATCGAGGTGAAGTAGCCTAGTATATTTGAGAAGTTGTGTAGGTTTAGTATGGGTGTTATTTTAAATTGTTTGGCAGTTATTGTTGTTAGTGCTATTGCAATAAGGAGTCCAGTAATTGTTACTAGCATTGCTGTTAGTTTTAGTGAGATTGGTATTGTTATGGTTGGTACTTTTGATGGTAGGAAGTTTGATGTAATAATGAGTCCTGCAATAATACTTCCTCATGCTAGGCGTTTAATAGGATTAATTACTGTGGGGTCGTTTTCATTAATTGGTGTTAGAGTTGTGAAACGTGGGGTGCCTATTGTGACGAAGAAGATGACACGGAAGCTGTAAACTGCTGTGAAAGAAGTGGCGATAAGTGTTAATGTAAGGGCTCAGGCGTTTAGGTAGGAGGTGTTAAGTGCTTCAATGATTGCGTCTTTTGAGAAGAATCCAGTTAGGAAGGGAGTGCCAGTTAGTGCTAGGCTTCCAATTGTTAGGCAGGTGGAGGTAAGTGGGAGTAGTTTAAATAGTCCTCCTATCTTTCGAATATCTTGTTCATCATTTAGGCTGTGGATAATTGAGCCGGAGCATAAAAATAGTATTGCTTTAAAGAAGGCGTGGGTGCAGATGTGTAGGAAAGCTAATTGAGGTTGGTTTAGTCCAATTGTGACTATTATAAGTCCTAGTTGGCTAGATGTGGAGAAGGCTACAATTTTTTTGATGTCGTTTTGAGTTAGGGCACAGGTGGCTGTGAATAATGTAGTTAGGGCTCCGAGGCAGAGGCAGATGGTGTGGGCCAGGTCATTATTTTCTATTAGCGGGTGTAGTCGGATAAGTAGAAAAATTCCGGCTACTACTATTGTGCTTGAGTGTAGTAGGGCGGAGACTGGGGTAGGGCCTTCTATGGCTGATGGTAGCCATGGATGTAGCCCAAATTGAGCTGACTTGCCTGTTGCTGCAACAATTAGTCCTAGAAGGGGAAGTGTTATATCAAAGTGTTTAGAGGTTAAGAATATTTGTGAGATTTCTCATGAATTTATGTTTATTGCAATTCATGCTATTGATAAAATTAATCCAATATCACCTACTCGATTATATAGTACGGCTTGCATGGCTGCTGTGTTAGCGTCTGTTCGTCCATACCATCAGCCAATTAGTAAAAATGATATGATTCCAACTCCTTCTCATCCAATAAATAGTTGAAATATGTTGTTTGCTGTTACTAAAATGATTATTGCTACTAGAAATAGTAGAAGATATTTGAAGAAGCGGTTGATGTACGGATCTGTACTTATATACCAGGATGCGAAGTCTAAAATTGATCAGGTGACGAATAGGGCAATAGGTGTAAAGATGAGTGAGTAGTGGTCAAATTTGAAGCTAATGTTGATGTCAAATGTTATAATATTTATTCAGTGTCAGTTTGAGATGATGCTTTCTGTTCCTTGGTCTAAAAAGATAGTTAGTGGAATTAGGCTGATAAAGAATGCAATACTTACAGCGGTTTTAACATGGGTTGTGGCTCAATTTGGTTTTTGTGGGTTTGGATTAAGAGTTATGAGTAAAGGGTAAAGTAGGGTTACTAGCATGAGTATGAGTGTAGAAGTTATTATAATATTTATCATAGCTACCACTTGGAGTTGCACCAAGAGTTTTTGGTTCCTAAGACCAATGGATGAACTATTATCCTTTGGTAGCGCGAGTGAGCCACGGAATTTAACTGTGGGGGTATGGATTAGCAGTCCTTACTGCTTTAAGCCTCTCTCGGTGGATAAGTGGATTTTAACCTCTATTTTTAGAACCACAATCTAATGTTTTAATTAAAACTATATCTACAATACAATCATCCTCATATAAGTTCTGGTTTTGAGATGAGTAGGATAATTGGGATAAGGTGTAAAGCTATGAGTAGATGTTCTCGGGTGTGATATGGTTGAAGGTTAATAATGTGGGTGGGTAGTGTACCACGTTGGGTTTTTAGGAAGAGATAGAGGGAGTAGGCAGCTGTAATTAGGGTACCCGTTCCTGTAATTAAAAGAGTTCATTGGGATCAGTTAAATATGGCTGAGATAATTAGGAGCTCACCTATAAGGTTAGGTAATGGGGGTAAGGCTAAGTTTGCTAGGTTAGCAATAAATCATCAGGTTGTAGTTAATGGGAGGAGGAGTTGTATTCCTCGGGCTAGAACTATGGTTCGGCTGTGAGTGCGCTCATATGTGGTGTTGGCCAGGCAGAATAGTGCTGATGATACTAGTCCGTGGGCAATTATTAAGATAATTGCTCCGGTAAAGCCTCACGGAGTTTGGATCAAAATTCCCCCTGCGACTAACCCCATGTGGCTAACGGATGAGTAAGCGATGAGTGACTTTAGGTCTGTTTGTCGTAGGCAGATTGATCCTGTTATAATAATCCCCCATAAGGCTAGGATAATAAATGGGTATGCTATCTCTTTAGATATGGGGTCTAGTAAAATTATTATTCGTATTATACCATAGCCCCCGAGCTTTAGTAAAATTGCAGCTAGTACTATGGATCCTGCTACTGGTGCTTCTACATGGGCTTTTGGGAGTCAAAGGTGAACTCCATACAGTGGTATTTTCACTAGGAAAGCAATTAAGCATCCTAGTCATCAGATTTTATTGCTTCATGATAGGGGTAGTGTAGGTTGTGCATATTGTAATGTGAGTATTGATAGTGTTCCTATATCTTGGTGTAGTAGCAATAGTGCTACTAGCAGGGGGAGTGATCCGGCCAGTGTGTAGAATAAAAAGTAAGTTCCAGCATTTAGTCGTTCTGCTTGATTTCCTCATCGGGTGATGATAATAAGTGTTGGAATTAAGGTTGCTTCAAATATAATGTAGAATATTATAATTTCTGTGGCTCCGAAAGCTAAAATAAGGAATACTTGCAGAGATGTTAGAAGTGTGATGTAAATTCGTTGGCGGTTGAGTGGTTCATTTTTAGTGTGGTTTTGGCTGGCAATAATTATTAATGGTAGGAGTCAGCAAGTAAGAATTATAAGTGGGGTTGAGAGGGGATCTGTGCCTAAGTATTCATTTAGGGTGGATCAACCTGATTCTGAAGGTCACTTAATTCAGGAAAGGCTAGCTAGGGCGATTAGGAGACTTTGTAGGGTGGAAGTTGGTCATAATCATTTTGGGGATACTAGTCAGATTGTGGGAAAAAGCATAATAGTTGGAATTAGGATTTTTAGCATTGTAGTAAGTTTAAGGATTGTAATCGGTCTGTACCATGTGTGCGGGCTGTGGCGACAAGTAAAGCTAAGCCTGCGCTTGCTTCACAGGCAGAGAAAGTAAGTAATAGGAGGGGGGCGGCAGAAAAGGCTGTAGATTCTAATTGTAGGGCTCATAGGCCTAAGGCAATAAATAGTGATAGCATTATTCCTTCGAGGCATAGTAGAGCTGACAGTAGATGGGTGCGATGGAATGCAAGTCCTGTTAGTCCTAATAGAAATGCTGAGGTAAAGCTAAAGTGTACAGGTGTCATAAGGGAGTCGTGGATTTAAACCACGGTTTTCTGAGCCGAAATCAGAGGTCTTATGTTGGACTAACACCCTATTCGGCCCACTCTAGGCCTCCTTGAATTCATTCATAAATAAGTCCTGCCGTCAAAAGAATGAGGATAATAGAGGCTCAGAGGAGTGTAGTTGTAGGCTCGGGGAGTTGATTTGCTCATGGGAGGGGCAATAAGAGGGCAATTTCTAGATCAAACAGTAAGAATAGAATAGCTACTAAGAAGAATCGTAAGGAGAATGGTAATCGGGCAGAGCCTAATGGATCAAAACCACATTCGTATGGGGATAGCTTTTCTGTATCTGGGTTTATTTGTGGTAATCAGAATGATACTAGGGCTAGTACTAGTGATAGAATAATTGAGATTATAAAAATTATTGTTATTAAATTCATTATCTTTCCTTGGGTTTTAACCAAGACTAAATGATTGGAAGTCATTTGTACTAACTTTAATACTAGAAAGATAGGATCCTCATCAGTAAATTGAGACGTATAAGAATAGTCATACTACATCTACAAAGTGTCAGTATCAAGCGGCTGCTTCAAATCCAAAGTGGTGATCTGATGTAAAATGGTAGTGTAGTTGGCGAAGTAGGCAGACAGTTAAGAATGTTGAACCAATGATTACATGTAGTCCGTGGAATCCTGTAGCTACAAAGAATGTAGAGCCATAAACTCCGTCGGCGATTGTAAAGGGAGCTTCATAGTATTCTATAGCTTGTAGGGCGGTGAAGTAAAAACCGAGTAGGATGGTTAGTAAAAGGGATTGGATTGCTTGTTTTCGGTGACCTTCTATAATACTGTGGTGAGCTCATGTAACTGTTACGCCAGAGGCCAGGAGGACGGCTGTATTTAATAGTGGTACTTCGAAGGGGTCTAATGTTATAATTCCTGTTGGGGGTCAGCAGCCACCTAGTTCTGGGGTTGGGGCAAGACTGGAGTGATAGAAGGCTCAGAAAAATCCTAAGAAGAAGAACACTTCAGATGTGATGAATAGAATTATACCATAGCGTAGGCCTTTTTGGACTGGGGGTGTGTGATGTCCTTGAAAGGTTCCTTCTCGGATGATATCACGTCATCATTGGTATATAGTAAGTAATAGTAGTACTAGTCCTAGTGATAGAAGAATTATTGAGTTAAAATGAAATCAAATTGCTAAACCTGATGTTATTAGGAGGGCGGCAATTGCACCTGTGAGGGGTCATGGGCTTGGGTCTACCATGTGGTATGCGTGCGCTTGGTGGGTCATTATTTGTGTAGTGTGTTAAATATTTTCTTGTAGGTATAAGCTAATAAGAAGGACGAAGACATAGGCTTGAATTATGGCTACTGCAATTTCTAGTAGCGTTAATAATACTAGTAGGGTGGCGGTGAATACTGCTGCTGTTGCTATTATTGGTAATATAACAAAGGTTGCGCTTGAGATTAGTTGAATAAGTAGGTGACCTGCTGTGAGGTTGGCTGTTAGTCGAACTCCTAGCGCTAATGGTCGAATGAATAAGCTAATAGTTTCGATAATGATTAGGACAGGGATTAGAGGGGTTGGAGTACCTTCTGGTAGAAGGTGTCCTAATGCTACTGTTGGTTGATTGCGTATTCCAATTAGTACGGTTGCTAGTCAGAATGGTACCGCAAGACCTATATTAAGTGAGAGTTGTGTTGTTGGTGTAAAAGTATAAGGTAGTAGTCCTAGCGTATTTAGTGATAAAATAAATACTATTAGGGATGTTAAGATTAATGCTCATTTGTGTCCATTTTTATTTAGTGGGGTGAGAAGTTGACTGGTGAAGTTTTTAATAAATCAGCTTTGAATGGTGATTAGGCGATTATTTTGTCAGCGGGTTGAGGGTGAGGGGGTGAAAACTCATGGGAGAACTAGTGCGATGGCGAATAAGGGGATTCCTAAGTATGTGGTGCTCATAAATTGGTCGAATAGGCTTAGTGTCATGGTCAGTTTCAGGTGTTTGTTTTTATGGATTTACTATTGATTGGATCTATGTCATTTGTAAAGGTGTGATTAGAGATTTTATATGGGATAATTGTTAGGAAAATTAGTCATGTGAAGACCAGGATTAAGAATCAGGGGGCGGGGTTGAGTTGAGGCATATCACTGGAGGTGGTTGGGAGTCACCAATTTTTAGCTTAAAAGGCTAACGCTAGTCCCGTTTTAGCTTTCTAGTGAGGCATCTTCAAGTATGAGGGAAGATCAGTTTTCAAAGTGTTCTAGTGGGACGGCTTCAACAACAATTGGTATGAAGCTGTGATTTGCTCCACAAATTTCGGAGCATTGGCCGTAGAAGATGCCGGGGCGTGAGGCAATAAAGGCTGTTTGGTTTAGGCGTCCTGGGACGGCATCTATTTTGATTCCGAGGGCTGGAACTGCTCAAGAGTGAAGTACGTCTTCGGCTGATACTAAAATTCGAATTGGAGATTCTATTGGTACTACTATTCGGTGATCTGTTTCTAGTAGTCGGAATTGTCCGGGTGTTAAATCTTGAGTGGGGATTATATAGGAGTCGAATGCTAGGTTTTCATAATCTGTATATTCATAGCTTCAATATCATTGGTGACCTATAGCTTTAACTGTAAGGTGGGGGTCGTTTACTTCGTCTATTAGGTACAGGATTCGGAGGGATGGTAGTGCAATTATAACTAAAATTACTGCTGGTAAAATAGTTCAGATAATTTCAATTTCTTGTGAGTCTAAGATGTATTTATTGGTTAATTTTGTTGAAACCATAACAACAATAATATATAGAACTAATGTACTAATCAAAAATACAATTATTAAAGCATGATCATGAAAGTGGAGGAGTTCTTCTATTACAGGCGAGGCTGCGTCTTGTAGTCCTAGTTGTGATGGGTGTGCCATTATAAGATGCGCGGGGGTTTAACCCACAATTCTGCCTTGACAAGGCAGTGTAATTGGTTTTACTAGCGTCTTAAAAAAGAAAGTGACAGAGTGGTAATGTGACTGGCTTGAAACTAGTTTATGGGGGTTCAATTCCTTCCTTTCTCGATTTCTTGAATTTGTACGAATGCTGGCTCTTCAAATGTGTGATAGGGTGGAGGGCAGCCATGTAATCATTCAGGGTTGGTTGGGGTGAGTTCTACAGATATTACCTCTCGTTTGGCGGCAAAAGCTTCTCATAGGATAAATAGGAATATAATAACTGCTACTAGAGATATTAGGGATCCAATGGAGGAGACTGTATTTCATAAAGTATAGGCGTCTGGGTAGTCTGAGTAACGACGTGGCATTCCAGCTAGGCCTAGGAAGTGTTGAGGGAAGAAGGTGATATTTACGCCTGCGAATATGACCCCAAAGTGAATTTTTGTTCAGGTATCATGTAGAGTATATCCTGTAAATAGTGGGAATCAGTGTACAAATGCTCCTATAATAGCGAATACAGCACCCATAGATAGTACATAGTGGAAGTGGGCTACTACATAGTAAGTGTCATGGAGAACAATATCAAGTGATGAGTTAGATAATACGATTCCTGTGAGGCCTCCTACTGTAAAGAGAAAGATGAAGCCTAGGGCTCACAGTAGGGGTGTTTCTCATTTAATAGAGCCCCCATGAAGGGTTGCAAGTCAGCTAAAGACTTTAACTCCTGTTGGAATAGCAATAATTATGGTTGCTGATGTAAAGTATGCTCGGGTATCTACATCCATTCCCACTGTGAACATGTGGTGGGCTCAAACAATAAATCCTAGAAGTCCAATGGCCATTATTGCTCAAACTATACCCATATAGCCAAATGGTTCTTTTTTGCCTGCATAGTAAGCTACAATGTGTGAGATTATTCCAAATCCTGGAAGAATTAAAATATACACTTCTGGGTGACCAAAGAATCAAAATAAGTGTTGATATAGAATTGGGTCTCCTCCTCCTGCAGGATCGAAGAAAGTGGTGTTTAGATTGCGATCTGTAAGTAGTATCGTAATACCAGCAGCTAGGACTGGGAGTGATAAAAGGAGTAGTACTGCAGTAATTAGTACTGCTCACACAAATAAAGGTGTTTGGTATTGTGAGATTGCAGGGGGTTTTATATTAATAATTGTTGTGATGAAGTTGATTGCTCCTAGAATAGAGGAAACACCAGCTAGGTGAAGAGAGAAGATTGTTAAATCTACTGAGGCGCCTGCGTGGGCGAGATTTCCTGCAAGTGGGGGGTAAACAGTTCAGCCCGTTCCTGCTCCTGCTTCTACGCCCGATGATGCTAAAAGTAGGAGGAATGATGGTGGAAGAAGTCAGAAGCTTATATTGTTCATTCGTGGGAAGGCTATATCTGGTGCTCCGATTATTAAAGGTACAAGTCAGTTTCCAAAGCCACCAATTATGATTGGTATTACTATAAAGAAGATTATGATGAAGGCGTGTGCCGTAACGATAACATTATAGATTTGATCATCGCCTAGAAGGGAGCCAGGTTGGTTTAGTTCTGCTCGAATTAACAGGCTTAAGGCGGTGCCTACTATTCCGGCTCAAGCACCAAATACTATATAAAGGGTGCCAATGTCTTTGTGATTAGTGGAGAAAAATCAGCGTGTGATTGTCACAGGTAGGATGGCCGAGGGTTAGGCGGTGGATTGTAGCTCCATACACAGAGGTTTAAATCCTCTTCTTATCAGCTCTGTGGTGTAACCACGTTGGATTGCAAATCCAGAGATGTAGGTTAATCGCCTACCGGGGCTTTCCCCGCCTTTTAAGGGCAGGCGGGGAAAGTAGGTGGATGCTCGCTGGCTTGGGCGTTTAGCTGTTAACTAAAAGTTTGTAGGATCGAGGCCTACCCACCTAGAAAGGCTTTAGCTTAATTAAAGTGTCTGAGTTGCATTCAGAAGATGTGGGATAGAGTCCTGCAAGTCTTATCAGAGGTTAGGAGATTTTCACTCCTACTTAAAGCTTTGAAGGCTTTTGGTCTAATATTATCCTAAATCTCTAGAGGGTTAGTGCTTGTATTGTTGTAGTTATTGGTAATAGTATAATTGTTAAGATGAGGAAAAGGGCTGGTGGTAGTTTTGTTTGATTATTTGTTAGGCGTCATGGTGTGGTTGAATTATTTGTGTTTGGTGAAATAGTTAATGTTATAGCGTATGTTAAGCGTAGGTAGAAGTAAAGGCTTAATAGGGCGCTTAGGGCGATAATGGTGGCTGTTAGGGGGAGTTGTTGTTTTGTTAATTCTTGTAGGATAAGTCACTTTGGCATGAAGCCTGTTAGTGGGGGGAGTCCTCCTAGCGATAATAGGGTAAGTGCGGTTAATACAGTTAGTACTGGTGTTTTTGATCAGGTTGTGGCTAATGTGTTGATTTTTGTAATTATTAGGTGGTTAAATGTTAAGAAGGCTGCTGATGTTATGATAATATAAATTGTTAGTGTTAAGATAGTTAATTTAGGTTGTAGTTGTAGAATAATAATTATTCAGCCAAGATGTGCGATTGATGAGTAGGCTAGTATTTTTCGTAGTTGTACTTGGTTTAGTCCTCCTCAGCCTCCAACTATTGTTGAAGTCAGTCCTAGTGCTAGGAGGAGAGTTGGGTGGGTGAATGGTGCAATTTGCACAACTAATGCGAATGGGGCTAGTTTTTGTCAGGTTGACATGATTAATCCTGTTGTTAGGTTTAATCCTTGTAGCACTGATGGTATTCATAAGTGTATGGGGGCTAATCCTAATTTAAGAGCTAAAGCAATTATAATTAGTGTTGTGAAAGTTTGGTTTGATGAGTGGGTGATATTTCATTCTCCTGTTATTCAGGCATTTATTGAGCTTGCGAATAGGATGGTTGCCGCGGCAGTGGCTTGTGCTAGAAAGTATTTAATTGTGGCTTCTACTGCTCGTGGTTGGTGGTATTGTGCTATAAGTGGTAAAATGGCTAGTGTATTAATTTCTAGTCCTATTCAGGCGAGTAGTCAGTGGGAACTTGAGAAGGTAAGTGTTGTACCTAGGCCGAGGGTTGACATAAATATTATTGCTAGATAGGGTTGCATTAGTGAGAGAAGGAATTTAACCTACATTTTTGGGGTATGGGCCCAAAAGCTTTATTTAGCTTATCTTACTAGAAAGTGGTGTAGTGGAAACACCTAGAGTTTTGATCTCTAATATATAGGTTCGAGTCCTTTCTTTCTAGGAGCTGGGAGGATTTTAGCCTCCATGATTCACTCTATCAAAGTGGTCCTTTGGCATTCGGGCACAGCTCCTTATAGTGCTATAGTTGGGGAGGGAGTCCTGTAAGTGCGATTGGGAGGGCGATGTGTCATAGAATAAGGGCTAGGGTTAATGGGAGAAAGTTTTTTCATACTAGGTGTATGAGTTGGTCATAGCGGAATCGCGGGTAGGAAGCTCGTACCCATAAAAATAGTATTGATAATATTGCAGCTTTTATTATAATATTAATAGAGGTTAATTGTGGTAGTGCTGGGATGTGGGAGGCGCCTAAAAATAGGATGGCTGATAGTGTATTTATGAGGAGAATATTGGCATATTCAGCTAAGAAAAATAGTGCAAATGGGCCTCCTGCGTACTCTACGTTAAATCCTGATACTAGTTCAGATTCACCCTCAGTGAGATCAAATGGGGCTCGGTTAGTTTCTGCTAGGGTTGAGATGTATCATATAGCTGCTAAGGGTCAAGCCGGGATTATAAGTCATATAGCTTCTTGGGTTGTGTTAAATATTTGAAGGGTGAATCCGCCGGAGAACACTATGATTGAGAGTAGAATTAATCCTAGGCTTACTTCATATGAAATAGTTTGGGCAACGGCTCGTAGTGCTCCAATCAATGCGTATTTTGAATTGGATGCTCATCCTGATCCTAGGATAGAATAGACTGCTAGGCTTGAGAGTGCTAGAATAAATAGGATTCCTAGGTTTAGGTCTACTACAGGGTGTGGAATTGGTATGGGGGCTCATAGTGTTATGGCTAGTATAAAGGCTAATATTGGTGTGGCGAGGAATAGAAATGGGGAGGCTGTTGATGGGCGTACTGGTTCTTTAATAAATAATTTAACCCCGTCGGCAATGGGTTGTAGAAGTCCAAGGGGGCCTACTACGTTTGGTCCTTTTCGGAGTTGTATATATCCTAATACTTTTCGTTCGATGAGCGTGAGGAAAGCTACTGCTAGTAGGATGGGTACAATGTAGGCTAGGGGATTAATAATGTGTGTAATTAAAATATTCATAACTAAGGGGAGGATTTGAACCTCCGGTTGAAAGGGCTTAGGCCTTTTGCAATTACCAGGCTCTGCCACCTTAGTAATTTTATCTAAATTTGTGGTTGTGCTTTCCTTTCTCTATTTTAGTTGTTTTCAATAGTTTGGGCTGGGGCTTGTTTTAAACATAGGCCCTATTTTTCCGGTCCTTTCGTACTAGGAAGAATTGCTTTACAGATAGAAACTGACCTGGATTACTCCGGTCTGAACTCAGATCACGTAGGACTTTAATCGTTGAACAAACGAACCCTTAATAGCGGCTGCACCATTAGGATGTCCTGATCCAACATCGAGGTCGTAAACCCCCTTGTCGATAGGAACTCTAAAAGGGGATTGCGCTGTTATCCCTAGGGTAACTTGGTCCATTGATCGGTAATTTACCGGATCTGTGTGGTCAGAAATTCTGTGACTTAGAAATGTTTTTCTTGGTTTTAAGGTTAGTCCTCATTCCGTGTGGAAGTTTATTTTTATTCCGTGGTCGCCCCAACCGAAGATTGTGGATCAGTTGCTATTTAGTTTTATTTAAAATAATTAACATAGTTGATTTATAATCTTAAGCTCCAAAGGGTCTTCTCGTCTTGTATTTGTATGTCCGCTTCTGCACGGGCAGATCAATTTCATTGACTTGAAAGGGGAGACAGTTAGGCCCTCGTTCCACCATTCATACAGGTCTTCATTTAAAAGACAAGTGATTGCGCTACCTTTGCACGGTCAAAATACCGCGGCCGTTTAACATAGTCACTGGGCAGGCAGGACCTCCTATACATTGATTTTTGCGGGAGGCGATGTTTTTGGTAAACAGGCGAGGCTTATGTTTGCCGAGTTCCTTCCTTTTCTTTTAGTCTTTCCTTACAGCCTTCCGGTGTGGGGTTAACGATGGTGTTATGTGAATTTTTCTTGTGGTTTATCTGGTTCACATTTCCCTCTTGTGTTTGGGTTCGTTAAATATATTAGTGGTTGGTCCAATCTAATTTACGTTTAGGCTAGGAGAAGGTCTTAAAGTACCTTCTTATTACTCATTTTAGCAGTATCATTTCCATGTCAGCATGGAAGGGCCTAATAGTGATTAGGGGTTTTGGAGTGTAATATAGGTATAAATGATTTATGTCTGCTTGAGCTTTAACGCTTTCTGTTCAGATGGCTGCTTTTAGGCCCACTGAAGCGGTAGTCTTTATAAATATAATCTTTAACCTCCTGCATAGGTTGTTTCCTTTTTCAAAGGGGCTGTACCCCCTTTGACTAACTCTCATAAATTACTCATTACCATACTTATAGGGTTTTGGTTTGAGGGGTGTGAGGCTGAACTTCTATCCATTTCTTAGGCAACCAGCTATAACTAAGTTCGGTAGGTCTGTCACCCCTACCCAAAGATCTTCCCACTCTTTTGCCACAGAGACGGGTTGGTCCTATATAATAGACTGTCTTGGGGTAGCTCACTTAGTTTCGGGGTTTTGAACTAAAGTACTCTTTGCTCTAGGTAACTAGCTAAATCATGATGCAAAAGGTACGAGTTTTAATCTCTGCTTTATTGTGCTTTTATGGTTTATTTCATTTCTTTTTCAGCTTTCCCTTGCGGTACTTTATCTATTGCTTTATTATGTCTTTTTTATCTCAAATACTTAGACGGAAAAATGTTTTGGTTATTTGGTTTTAGTTTTTTTAAACTTTTTAATGTTGTTGGTTAGTTAGTGTGCTTAAGCTAGCTTTATGGCTCAGGATGATCCAACTTGCATGGATGTTTTTTCGGTGTAAGTGAAATGCTTAACTATCTCAGCCACATCCTGATGTTCCAAGTACACCTTCCGGTACACTTACCATGTTACGACTTGCCTCCCCGATTTATGAGTTAATGTATTATTTATGGTTGAAGGTTGTAGGGGGAGAGTGACGGGCGGTGTGTGCGTGTCTCAGAGCCTGGTTCAAAAGGATTCTCTATTTGCTTTTTACTACTAAATCCTCCTTCAGGTGTGTGTTTCAGTAGACCATTCGTGATATTCTGTAATAGAAAATGTAGCCCATTTCTTCCCACTTCGTGCGCTACACCTCGACCTGACGTTTTGGGTTTTACCCATTTTGCTTACTATTCTACCCTCAGGGGGTAAGCTGGCGACGGTGGTATATAGGCGGAATTGACAAGGAGTGGTGAGGTTTAACGGGGATTATCGGTTCTAGAACAGGCTCCTCTAGGTGGGTCTGAGACACCGCCAAGTCCTTTGGGTTTTAAGCTATGCTCGTAGTACCCTGGCGGATAATTTTGTAGTTAATATCTTGGTTTAAGGCTAAGCATAGTGGGGTATCTAATCCCAGTTTGTCTCTTAGCTTTCGTGGATTCAAGTTTTATGATAAAGTTACTTTCGTTTATGGTCTTTGCTCTTTCATAGGCGTATGACGGCTTGGTAAGTTTTTAGCTTTATTTTATTGTTAACCTAACCACCCTTTACGCCGTATTTATCAACTAGAGTCTTTCGTATAACCGCGGTGGCTGGCACGAATTTTACCGACTCTTTTAACCCTAACTAGGTCGAGTTTTCACTCATGGCTTAATGTTTATTACTGCTGAATTCCCTTGGGGGTGTGGCAAAGCAAAGCGTCTTGGGCCAGGGTGTGTGCCTGATGCTTGCTCCTCGTCCCCGGAAGGGGGATTGAGGGCATTCTCACGGGGGTGCGGATACTTGCATGTATAAATTGGGTTAAAGCTGATAGTAAAGTCAGGACCAAACCTTTGTGCTTGTGGAACTTTCTAGGGTTCATCTTAACATCTTCAGTGTTATGCTTTGCTTAAGCTACACTAGC